GTGGTCGGACTCTATTATGGATTTCTGACCACATTCTCCATAGGGCCCTCTTATCTCTTCCTTCTCCGATCTCAGGTTATGGAAGAAGGAGAAGAAGGAACCGAGAAGAAGGTATCAGCAACAACTGGTTTTATTATGGGACAGCTCATGATGTTCATATCGATCTATTATACGCCTCTGCATCTAGCATTGGGTAGACCTCATACAATAACTGTCCTAGCTCTACCCTATCTTTTGTTTCATTTCTTCTGGAACAATCACAAACACTTTTTTGATTATGGATCTACTAGCAGAAATTCAATGCGTAATCTCAGCATTCAATGTGTATTCCTGAATAATCTCATTTTTCAATTATTCAACTATTTCATTTTACCAAGTTCAACGTTAGCCAGATTAGTCAACATTTATATGTTTCGATGCAACAACAAGATGTTATTTGTAACAAGTAGTTTTGTTGGTTGGTTAATTGGTCACATTTTATTCATGAAATGGGTTGGATTGGTATTAGTCTGGATACAGCAAAATCATTCTATTCGATCTAATAAGTACCTTGTGTCAGAATTGAGAAATTCTATGGCTCGAATCTTTAGTATTCTCTTCTTTATTACCTGTGTCTACTATTTAGGCAGAATGCCGTCACCTATTTTTACTAAAAAACTGAAAGAAACCCCAGAAACGAAAGAAAGTGAGGAAGAAACAGAACAGGAAGAAGAGGGATTCACCGAAGAAGATCCTTCTCCTTCCCTTTTTTCGGAAGAAAAGGAGGATCCGGACAAAATCCAAATCGATGAAATGGAAAAGATCCGAGTGAATGGAAAGGACAAAACAAAGGATGAATTCCACTTGCACTTAAAAGAAGCATGCTATAAAAATAGCCCAACTTCGTTAGAAATACTTAAAGAAGAAAAGAAAAACTTCTTCTGGTTTGAAAAATCCCTTCTTTTTCTTCTTTTCGACTATAAACGTTGGAATCGTCCAACGCGATATATAAAAAACAATCGATTTGAAAATGCGGTAAGAAATGAAATGTCACAATATTTTTTTTATACATGTCAAAATGATGGAAAACAAAGAATTTCTTTTACATATCCACCCAGTTTATCAATTTTCTGGGAAATGATACAAAGAAAGATTTCTTTGGATACAACAGAAAAATTCTTATATGATGATGAACTATCCAATAATTGGATTTCTACAAATGAACAAAAAAGAAACAGTTTAAGCAATGAATTAAATAATAGAATTACGGTTCTAGACAAAGACATTTTTTATATAGATGTACTCGATAAAAAAACAAGATTATGCTTAGAAAACAAAACTGATAAAACTAAAAGGGAATTTTTGAAAAAAATACATGATCCTTTATTAATGGGATCCTATCGTGTTTTAATAAAAAAAATGGTTTCACCCTTTATAAATATAAATGAAACTACAGTCAATAATTTAATTGATAAATTTTTTATAAATAAAATTCATAATGTTTTGCTTAATGATTCAAATTATCAAGAATTTGAACTTAAAAAACCAAAAATGAGTCAATTTGATGGAGACTCAACATTCAATCAAAACAAAAATTTGTTATTTTCCGAACAAGAACAAATTAGTTCAGAAAATAAAGAAAGATTTTTCAATTTTTTAATTGATACAACCACAGCATATGCATTTACTCAACCAATTTCAAAAAGAATAAACGAAATAAGAAAAAAAGTTCCTCGTTGGTCACACAAATTAATTACCGATTCCGAACAATATGAAAGAGTACGTCAAAAAGACGTGGTGACGGATTATCAAATCCGCACAAGGAAATCGAAACGTGTAGTGATTTATACGACTAAGCAAGATAATAACGATCCTAACACGGATATAACTCACCACGCAGACGAAGTGGCTTTGACACGGTATGCCCAACAATCTGATTTTCGTCGATATATAATCAAAGGTTCCATGCGTGCTCAAAGACGTAAAATTCTTATTTTGGAATTGTTTCAAGCAAAAGTACATTCGCCACTTTTTTTCAACCGAACAAAGGAAGCCTCCTTTTATTCTGTGTATGTTGTTACACTTATTAGACGATTTCAAAGGTATATGAGAAAAAAACCAGAAATTCCACTTTCTCAACAGGAAAAATTAAAGGAACAAGAAGTAAAGAAAGAAGAATTAGCGGAAAAAAAATTAGAAGAATTTGTATTAAAGCAAAGGGAAGAAAAAGCAAAACTAGAAGAAGATAAACGAATAAAAATAGCCGAAACTTGGGATACCATCCCGTTTGCTCAAATACTAAGGGGTTTGATGTTAATGACTCAGTCCATTTTTAGAAAATATATTCTAATTCCTTTATTGATAATAGCAAAAAATATTGTTCGTCTACTATTATTCCAACGTGCTGAGTGGTCTGAAGATTTCGATGACTGGAGTAAAGAACGACATATTAAATGTACCTATAATGGTGTTCAATTATCAGAAACCGAATTTCCTCAAAACTGGTTAACAGATGGTATTCAGATAAAGATAGTATTTCCTTTCTATCTAAAACCTTGGCACACATCCCGAGATCTAATAAAAAAACAAAATCAAACAGATGATTATTGTTTTTTAACAGTTTTGGGAACAGAAACTGACATTCTTTTTGGTCCTCCCCGAAAACACCCTTCTTTTTTTAACCGTATTTTTAAACAATTAGGCAAAAATATTCGAAAGTTGCCAAATGCAAGAAAAATTTGGATTATGAAAATCCTTCCATTTTTAAAAAAAAGAAAAATAATGTTAAAGGGAAATCGAATTCTAGGATTTGGATTGAGCGAAGAATCTAGGGAAATAAAAAAAGAAAAAGATTCGATAATTACTAATCATATGATTCATGAATCGTCCATTCAAACTCGATTCCTGAATCGGACAAATTCTTCAGTGCCAGAAAAAAAAATAAAAGATTTGGCTAATCGAACAAGGACAATCAAAAAAAAAATAGAAAAAATATCAAAAGACAATAGAAAATTAAATATTAATTCTAACAAAACACATTATAGTACGAAACGATTCGAATCGTTTAAAAATATGGGTCAAATATTAAAAAGAGGAAATGTTCGATTAATCCGTAAAATAAATTATATTTTTAAATTTTTTAGCGAAAAAATATACGTCGATATATTTCTATCGATCATTAATATTCCCAGAATTAATACACAACTTTTTCTTGAATCAACAAAAAACTGGATTGATAAATCCATTTACACTAATGAAAATGAAAAAAATCATGAAAGGCTTGAGAAAACAAATAAAAAAAAAAATTCGTTTATTTCGAATATAAAAAAAGCATTTTTGCTCTTTTTTAGTAATGACGAGATTAATAAGAATTCAAATATTTTTTCTAATTTGGCTTTTTTGTCACAAGCCTACGTATTTTACAAATTATCTCAAACCCCGATTTTTGACTTATACAAGGTAAGATCTGTTCTTGAGTATCGCGGAATGTCGTTATTTCTTAAAAATGAAATAAAAGATTATTTTGGAACCCAAGGAATAACTCATTCCGAGCTAAAGACTAAAAAACTTCCGAATTCTGGAATGAATCAATGGAAAAACTGGTTAAAATTGCAAAGTAATTATCAATATGATTTATCCCAGATAAAATGGTCTCAATTAGTACCCCAAAAAGTGCGGAATAGAATAACTGAACATTTTGCCATTGAAAATACAAATAATATTGAAAACTTTTTATTCTTATTGCCAAATAAAAAATCAAATTTTAAAAAGAACTATAGATATGATGTTTTATCATATAAATTTCTTTATTATGAAGATAAAAACAATTCATATACATATAGTTATGGGAGCCCATTCCAAGTAAATAAGACCAATGAATTTTCTTCTATTTATAATTACAACCTAAATAAAGACAAATTCATTGACATGTGGTGGAATATCCCTATCACTAATTATTTAGGAATAAAAAATATTATGGATATGGATATAGAGAAAAAGACCGATAGAAAATTTTTGGATTTGAAAATTATTCATTTTTGTCTTCGAAAGAAAGTCGACATTGAGGCCTGGGTCGATATCAGTATTGGCAGGAATGAAAATACTAAAACTGAACTTAAGAGTTATCAAATTGTTGATAAAATTGATAAGAAAGGTATTTTTTACACACCAATTTATCAAGAAATCAACCAACCCCATCAAAAAAAAAACGTTTTGGATTGGATGGGAATGAATGAAGAAATACTAAGTCGTCCCATATCAAATCTAGAATTTTGGTTTTTCTCCGAATTTCTCTTCTTTTATAATGCATATAAAATGAAACCTTGGTTTATACCAATAAATTTTCTTTTTTCAAATTCGAATGTAAGTGAAAATTTTAGTGAAAATAAAAACATCAATAGAAATAAAAAAACGAATCCCTTTATACCTTCAAATGAAAAAAAATATTTTGAATTAAAAAATAAGAATCAAGGCGAAAATGAATTTATAAGTAAAGAAACTCTTGGATCAGATGGTCAAGACAACTCTGAATCTGTTTTCTCAAATGGACAAAAAGATATTGAAGAAGATTATATAGGATCAGATCTGAAAAAGCCTAGAAAGAAAAAACAATCCAAGAGTGGTATAGAAACAGAAATGGATCTCTTACTGAAAAGATATTGGCTTGTTCAACTGAGATGGGACAAAACCTTGGAGAAAAAACTGCTGAATAATATCAAAGTCTATTGTTTCCTGCTTAAATTGATAAATCCAATAGAAATTGCTATCTCCGCTGTAGAAAAAAGAGAAATGAATTTAGATATACTACCACGTAACGAGGATTTAATTTGTAGAGAATTGGCGGAAAGGGGACTACTCATTATTGAACCGTTTCGTCTGTCTGTAAAAGACAACGGCCAATTTATTATATATCAAACGATAGGTATTTCATTGGTGCATAAGAGTAAACACCAAAAAAATCAAAAACGATATAGTGAAAATGTTGATAAAAGCATTTTCGGTGAACGAGACAAAAACCGTTTTGACTTGCTTGCTCCTGAAAATATTTTATCTCCTAGGCGTCGAAGAGAATTGAGAATTCTAATTTGTTTAAATTCAAGGAATAATAATAAAGGTATGAATACAAACCCAACATTTTATAATGGAACTCAGGTAAAAAATTGTAGTCCATTTTTTGATGAAAACAAAGATATTGATCGAGATAAAAATACACTTAGAAAATTAAAATTATTTCTTTGGCCAAATTATAGATTGGAAGATTTAGCTTGTATGAATCGTTATTGGTTTGATACTAATAACGGAAGTCGTTTTAGTATCTTACGAATCCATATGTATCCACAATTAAAAAGAAATTTATGATACATTTGTCTTATAGATTCCCTATTATTTGATAGAGAAATAGATGTACACACGCCTTGTCATACATTCAAGTCTGATACATGAATACTAATTCAATGAATTATCAATTGGATCTTGAAATGAATCAAGAGAATTTTATTTATTAAGTTTCTTTGATAAAATGTATCAATAAAATAAGGTTAAGATATTGTATATAACCGAGTAAAACAGATGGCATTATTATTACTGATCCGTAAAATTCCATATTTTGTAAAAATAAAAAAGGTAAGGAAGAGTAAGAATTTATGAAACAAAATTCATTCATATCTGTTATTTCGAATGAAAAAAAAGAAGAAAATAGGGGGTCTGTTGAATTTCAAGTATTGTGTTTTACCAATAAGATACGAAGACTTACTTCACATTTGGAATTGCACAAAAAAGATTATTCATCACAAAGAGGTTTACGAAAAATTCTGGGAAAACGTCAACGACTACTGGCTTATTTGTCAAATAAAAACAGAATACGTTATAAAGAATTAATCAGCCAATTGAACATTCGAGAACTCAAAACACGTTAATTTGAAGAGTTGTTTTGAATTATTTGATTTATTAGATCTTGAATTGAATTTTGATGAACTTTTTTTGTTTTCATCAATTCATGGAAAAATGAATTCGTGAAAAAATGAATCGGGGAAAAACCTATGACTGTACCAACTTCCAGAAAAGACCTCATGATAGTCAATATGGGCCCTCACCATCCATCAATGCATGGCGTTCTCCGACTCATCGTTACTTTAGACGGTGAAGATGTTATTGACTGTGAACCAATAGTGGGTTATTTACACAGAGGTATGGAAAAAATTGCGGAAAACCGAACAATTATACAATATTTGCCTTATGTAACACGTTGGGATTATTTAGCTACTATGTTCACAGAAGCAATAACTGTAAATGGACCCGAACAATTGGGAAATATTCAAGTCCCTAAAAGGGCTAGCTATATCAGAGTAATCATGTTGGAATTAAGTCGTATAGCTTCTCATTTGTTATGGCTCGGCCCCTTTATGGCAGATATTGGTGCGCAGACCCCCTTCTTCTATATTTTCAGAGAAAGAGAGTTGATATATGATTTATTCGAAGCTGCCACCGGTATGAGAATGATGCATAATTATTTTCGTATTGGAGGAGTAGCTGCCGATCTACCTTATGGGTGGATAGATAAATGTTTAGATTTTTGTGATTATTTTTTAATAGGACTTACTGAATACCAACAACTTATTACGCGAAATCCTATTTTTTTAGAACGAGTTGAAAACATAGGCATTATTAGTGGAGAAGAAGCAATAAATTGGGGTTTATCAGGACCGATGTTACGAGCTTCCGGAATACAATGGGATCTTCGTAAAGTTGATCGTTATGAGTGTTACGACGAATTTGATTGGGAAGTTCAATGGCAAAAAGAAGGAGACTCATTAGCTCGTTATTTAATCCGAATCAATGAAATGGCAGAATCTATAAAAATTATTCAACAAGCGTTAGAAGGAATTCCGGGGGGTCCTTATGAAAATTTAGAAATTCGACGCTTTAATAAAATAAAATATCCTGAATGGAATGATTTTGAATATCGATTCATTAGTAAAAAACCATCTCCTGCTTTTGAATTGTCGAAACAAGAACTGTATGTAAGAGTAGAAGCCCCAAAAGGCGAATTAGGAATCTTTTTGATAGGAGATCAGAGTGTTTTTCCTTGGCGATGGAAAATTCGCCCGCCGGGTTTTATCAATTTGCAAATTCTTCCTCAGTTAGTTAAAAAAATGAAATTGGCTGATATTATGACGATACTAGGTAGCATAGATATCATTATGGGAGAAGTTGATCGTTGAAATGATAATTGATATAACAAAAGTACAAGCTATCAATTCTTTTTCCAGATTGGAATCCTTAAAAGAGGTTTATGGGACTATATGGCTGCTTTTCCCTATTTTGATTCTCGTATTGGGAATCACAATAGGTGTACTAGTAATTGTGTGGTTAGAAAGACAAATATCCGCGGGTATACAACAACGTATTGGACCTGAATATGCCGGTCCTTTGGGAATTCTTCAAGCTCTGGCGGACGGAACAAAACTACTTTTTAAAGAAAACCTTCTTCCGTCTAGAGGGGATACGTATTTGTTTAGTATTGGACCCTCTATAGCAGTTATATCAATTCTACTAAGTTATTCAGTAATTCCTTTTGGTTCTCGACTTGTTCTAGCCGATTTAAGTATTGGTGTTTTTTTATGGATTGCCATTTCAAGTATTGCTCCAATTGGACTTCTTATGTCAGGATATGGATCAAATAATAAATATTCCTTTTTAGGTGGTCTACGGGCAGCTGCTCAATCAATTAGTTATGAAATACCATTAACTCTATGTGTGTTAGCAATATCTCTACGTGTGATTCGTTGAAACATGGGTCTACCCTTGCCTCATTTCTTTTTTTGGGGGGTTTCTAAGAATAAAAATGAAATGGATTGAATAGTATCTTCCTTTTTGTTAGTTACTGATCGGGTTGATAAAGTAAACCAGATAGTTAGATGAGTGAAAGAAAACAGCTTTCAAATTTGCAGTAAAAAGTTGAATCTCATTGCCTATGTACAAGGGTTAAACAAAAATAAACATAAGCAGTCAAGGCTGTTTCCCCCAAGATTGGTTATCCTGACTTGAAGCGGGTTGAAACGAATTATGGAGTTTTTACTTTCTTTTTTTTTCTCTGTATAAAAATAGATGATATGAATTACCATAGAGGTTGAATAAACATGAGTGGATGGTTAGGAACACCAAAGTACACAAAGGATTTGTAATAGAGATTATGTAACTTATCCGACGAGATATTTTTACATAAAAGAAATACTAATTGAGGCTTTAAATTTGTAGAAATGATCAAGTAGTACTCCCACAAATTCCGATCCAGAGTATGCTCCTATCCACTGATTAAGTGAATAACTATCAGGAACGAAGTAATCTTTTACTTTTTTATTTTAAGACTAAAAAAAATCCAGGAAATAAGAGGTCGAAAAAAAAAAGATAATATGAATATAAAAATATATAACTGGAATTAAAAAAAAAAGATTTTTCCAATATCCATATTCAAGCATTAAGTTATTACTAAAAAAAAATGGAAATTCTTGAAAGTTAGTTAAAGTAAAGGATGAGATCAATTCCGAAGCATTTGTTAGAGCATAGCAGACAGAATTTCATTGGTCTAATTCAGGATTTTTCGATTGATTTGAAATTTACTTCTTCTACAAGCATATGAAGATTTAAAGAATATCAATCAGTCCTTAGATTTATTTATGGCTCTTGAGGAGCCGTATGAGGTGAAAATCTCATGTACGGTTCTGTAATAGCGATGACAAGAGTGATTTTCTCATCGACTATGATTATCTAACAGTTTAAGTACAGTTGATATAGTTGAGGCACAATCAAAATATGGTTTTTTGGGATGGAATTTGTGGCGGCAACCTATAGGGTTTATTGTTTTTATAATTTCTTCTCTAGCTGAATGCGAGAGATTGCCTTTTGATTTACCAGAAGCAGAAGAAGAATTAGTAGCAGGTTATCAAACCGAATATTCCGGTATTAAATTTGGTTTATTTTATGTTGCGTCTTATCTAAATCTACTAATCTCTTCTTTATTTGTAACCGTTCTTTATTTGGGTGGTTGGAATCTTTCTATTCCACACATAGTCATTTCTGGCTTTTTTGAAATAAATAAAATAGATGGAGTTTTTGGAACGACAATTAGTATTTTCATTACATTAGCTAAAACTTTTTTGTTCTTGTTCATTCCTATCACAACAAGATGGACTTTACCTAGACTGAGAATGGACCAATTATTAAATCTTGGATGGAAATTTCTTTTACCTATTTCGTTAGGTAATCTATTATTAACAACTTCTTCCCAACTCCTTTCATTATAAATTCGAAAAAAAAAAAGAATATTTTATATTCACTCTAAACTTAATTCACAACTTGTCCCAAACAAGAGAAAGAAACAAAATCTTATTTTTTTTATTGATATTTACTATATGTTCCCTATGGTAACTGGGTTCATCAATTATGGTCAACAAACAATACGTGCGGCAAGGTACATTGGTCAAGGTTTTATGATTACTTTATCCCACTCTAACCGTTTACCCGTAACTATTCAATATCCGTATGAAAAATTGATCACATCAGAGCGTTTTCGTGGTCGAATTCATTTTGAATTTGATAAATGCATTGCTTGTGAAGTATGTGTTCGTGCATGTCCTATAGATTTACCCGTTGTTGATTGGAAATTGGAAACGGATCTTCGAAAGAAACGGTTGCTTAATTATAGCATTGATTTCGGAATTTGTATTTTTTGTGGTAATTGTGTTGAGTATTGTCCAACAAATTGTTTATCAATGACTGAAGAATATGAGCTTTCGACTTATGATCGTCACGAATTAAATTATAATCAAATTGCTCTGGGCCGTTTACCAATATCAATAACTGATGATTACACAATTCGACCAATTTTGAATTCACCTCAACCAAAAGAGCAATCCCGTGATTGAAGAGCAATTCTCAATTATTAAATTTCTTTTTTTTCTTGTTCAATAACTATAAATTTTGATTATTCAATATTCCTATTTATTGGTGAAAATAGAAACTTTATTTGGATTTTAAATATGTTTACTGTAATTGTAATGGTTTTAAATAGTTTTAGTTGCGAACTACCCAAACCAATGCGATAGGTTCAATAACTTTACTTTACTCACATCAAGTGATACGCATTAGGATTTAAAATCAAAAATGCATAAACTTTTTTTTCCTGTTCAAGTCAATAAAATCATGAAACATTCCGATTTTTTTATTTCTTATTTTACATATAATGGATTTACCTGGACCAATACATGATTTTCTTTTAGTTTTTCTGGGGTCGGGCCTTATATTAGGTGGTCTAGGAGTAGTATTATTTACCAATACAATTTTTTCTGCTTTTTCGTTAGGATTGGTTCTTGTTTGTATATCTTTATTCTATATTCTGGCAAATTCCCATTTTGTAGCTTCTGCACAACTCCTTATTTATGTGGGAGCTATAAATATATTAATAATATTTTCTGTAATGTTCATGAATGGTCCGGAATATGACACAGATTTCCGTCTGTGGACTGTGGGGGACGGGATTACCTTATTGGTTTGTGCAAGTCTTTTTGTTTCATTAACTATTACTATTCTAAATACGTCCTGGTATGGGATTATTTGGACTACAAAATCAAATCAGATTCTAGAACAAGATCTGATAAGCGCTAGTCAACAAATAGGAATTCATTTATCAACCGATTTTTTTCTTCCATTTGAACTCATTTCAATAATTCTTTTAGTTGCTTTAATAGGTGCAATTGCCGTGGCTCGTCAATAATAATTCATTTGATTTTTTAAAATAGCAATCAAAAAAAATGATATTTTATCATATTCATTTTCATTCTAGTCAATCAAATTGGTTTAATTCAATTTATTATTCTATTATCATATCATTTTTTTGTTCTTCATTTTTTTTTGTAGTATAACTTATTATATTCTAGTTAATCAAATGGGTTTAATTGTTGTTCATATTCAAATGAATAGAGATTGATAAGGAGTTGGTCAATGATACTCGAACATGTACTTGTTTTGAGTGCTTTTTTATTTTCGATCGGCATTTATGGATTAGTCACGAGTCGAAATTTGGTTCGGGCTCTGATGTGTCTTGAACTTATATTGAATGCAGTTAATCTAAATTTTGTAACATTTTCTGATTTTTTTGATAGTCGCCAATTAAAAGGAAATATTTTCTCAATTTTTGTTATAGCTATTGCAGCCGCTGAAGCAGCTATTGGCCCGGCTATTGTTTCTTCAATTTATCGTAACAGAAAATCAATTCGTATCAATCAATCGAATTTATTGAATAAATAGTTTATAGTATTTATTTTTTAATTTTTTTAGTCTAAAATTTTATTCTAGAAATTGAAATTTGAATAATCATTAATTCAAATTAAATTCCTAGATATCACACTTTAAGATATACTTTCACAAATGTAAGAAATCAAAGTATTTTGGACCTCTTTTACATTTATCTATTTTATATTTAGTTTCTAATATTCTAATAAGTCGCCGATCCAATCCAGAATTAGATTGAACTTCTGGGAAATCATCGATTCGTCTGGTAATTTATTCATCTGGTAGTTTAATATGTATTTCATTTACTTTACTAGAACTAGAACTAGATCGAAAATTAATGAAGTTAAAAAAATTATAGATCCAATGTCACATTCAGTTAAGATTTATGATACATGTATAGGATGTACTCAATGTGTCCGAGCTTGCCCCACAGATGTATTAGAAATGATACCTTGGGATGGATGTAAGGCTAAACAAATAGCTTCTGCTCCAAGAACAGAGGATTGTGTTGGTTGTAAGAGATGTGAATCTGCTTGTCCAACAGATTTTTTAAGCGTTCGAGTTTATTTATGGCATGAAACAACTCGCAGTATGGGTCTAGCTTATTGATACGTTTCAGAAAATTCCATTTGAATCCATTTATTCTATCATTGGATTTTTTTTACCGACAAAAACCCGTACCCAAAAAGATATTTTTTGGGTACGGGTTTTTTTGGCCCAAGTGTATCTTGTCTTTACTATGAATTATTTTCCCTGGTTAACAACAATTGTAGTTTTACCCATATTTGCAGGTTCTTTAATTTTCTTATTTCCTCATAGAGGAAATAAGGTTATCCGCTGGTATACTATATGTATATCCATTTTAGAGCTCCTTCTAACAACTTATGCGTTTTGTTATCATTTCCAACCGGACGATCCATTAATCCAACTGTCAGAAGATTATAAATGGATCCAATTTTTTGATTTCCATTGGAGATTAGGAATTGACGGACTTTCGATAGGACCCATTTTACTGACGGGATTCATCACCACGTTAGCTACTCTAGCGGCTTGGCCGGTTACTCGAGATTCTCGATTATTCCATTTCCTAATGTTAGCAATGTATAGTGGTCAAATAGGATCATTTTCGTCCCGAGACCTTTTACTTTTTTTCCTAATGTGGGAATTAGAATTAATTCCTGTTTATCTACTTTTATCCATGTGGGGAGGAAAAAAACGTCTCTACTCTGCTACGAAATTTATTTTGTATACTGCAGGGGGTTCCATTTTTCTATTACTGGGAGTTCTGGGTCTTGGTTTATATGGTTCCAATGAACCGACATTAAATTTGGAAACATTAATTAATCAATCGTATCCTGTAGCATTAGAAATAATATTCTATATTGGATTTTTTATTGCTTTTGCTGTCAAATTGCCGATTATACCTTTACATACATGGTTACCAGATACCCACGGAGAAGCACATTACAGTACTTGTATGCTTCTAGCTGGAATCTTATTAAAAATGGGAGCATATGGATTGATTCGGATCAATATGGAATTATTACCTCACGCTCATTCTATATTTTCTCCTTGGTTGATAATAATAGGCACAATACAAATAATCTATGCAGCTTCAACATCTCCCGGGCAACGTAATTTAAAAAAAAGAATAGCCTATTCCTCTGTATCTCACATGGGTTTCATAATTATAGGAATTAGTTCTATAACTGATACGGGGCTTAATGGGGCCATTTTACAAATAATTTCTCATGGATTTATTGGTGCTGCACTTTTTTTCTTAGCGGGAACTAGTTACGATAGAATACGTCTTGTTTATCTCGACGAAATGGGCGGAATAGCGATTCCAATGCCAAAAATATTCACACTCTTTAGTAGCTTTTCAATGGCATCCCTTGCACTACCGGGAATGAGTGGTTTCATTGCAGAATTAATAGTATTTTTTGGAATAATTACCAGCCAAAAATATCTATTAATACCTAAAATACTAATTATTTTTGGAATGGCAATTGGAATGGTATTAACTCCTATTTATTTATTATCTATGTTACGTCAAATGTTCTATGGATATAAATTATTTAACAGTACAAACTCTTACTTTTTTGATGCTGGGCCGCGAGAGTTGTTTGTTTCGACTTCTATCTTTCTGCCAGTACTAGGTATTGGAGTTTACCCAGATTTCGTTCTCTCACTATCAGTTGAGAAAGTGGAAGCTATTGTATCGAATTTTTTTTATAGATAGATTTCTTTTCATTTGATTAAATCAAATGAAAAGGAAGTTTTCTTTACATAACAAAGAAACAAAACTGAATCGCAATTCGAATCAGGCATGTTTAACGTTTGTGAGAACCGTTTAAATCATGATTTAAACGGTTCTCACCTGCTTATAATAAACTTGCTTATGTCTTGTCCTATATTTGTATTTGTAAGGTCTTTTCTTCCATTTAATTAAGCGTTAATGGAAATGAACCATAACTATGTAGCCCTATTCCTAATAGATTGACCCCAAAATAGCATATCCAAATTATAAGAAAACCTATAAACGCCACAATTGCAGAACTTGCACTCCGAAAATTTCTATTTGTTCGGATATGTAAATAAATTGAAAATACGGTCCAAGTGATAAATGCCCAAGTTTCTTTGGGGTCCCAATTCCAATACGATCCCCACGCCTCATTGGCCCATACTGCTCCTGAAAGAATACCCATAGTTAAAAAGATAAAGCCTAGACTAATAACACGATAACTCCAATGATCCAGCTGTTCAATCAATTGGGATCTGTAATAATTTCGAACATAAAAGGGCGAAGTGTTTTGGACACTATTGCTTTTCTCATTCATGTATTGAATCTCAGCGAAGAAAAATGACTTATTTAATACATATTTTCGTTTATCAAAAATATATTTTTGAAATGTAATCGTTAGAAGTGTTACTGATAATAATGATCCACATAAAAGAGCTGCATAACCTAATACCATCATACTTACATGCATCATTAACCATTGAGATTGGAGAGCGGGTACTAATATTGCGGATTGATGCATTTCTGTTAAAAAGCCCGACGTAGCAAATCCTTGAGTCAAAATAGCACTTGGCGCAGTTATTGCACTTAACGAATTTTTCTCTTTTTTTAAAAAATATGGAATCAAATGAATAAGGTAGAAACTCCAGGAAAGGAAGATTAATGATTCATATAGATCACTTAATGGTAAATGTTTCCAATAAACCCAACGAGTAATTAATAATCCTGTTAGACAGAAAAAAGTAACTATCATGCCGTTTTCGAATGAATTATATAGTCCTACTTTTCCATTGACTAATAAAGTGATCAAATGGAGTATAATTACAACGGAAACCGTTGAAAAGGAAATATGAGTTAAAATATGCTCTAAAGTGGAAAAAATCATAATATAAAATTAAAAAAAAAATGCATTTTCATTATTTATTATAGGTTATAGGACTGTTGAAATTTTTTAAGAATTTCAACAATGTCATGCCGCCACTCGGACTCGAACCGAGATGCTCTCGCACTGCTTCCTAAGAGCAGCGTGTCTACCGATTTCACCATAGCGGCTTGTTTGAAATCATAATAACCCATTTTTATTTATTCGTCGAGATTAATTCAATATAATATTTTATTTTTTGAACCATTTCAATTAAATAAAAATGACTACATAAAGTATTTGCAAACCAAAATTGAAATGGTTCATATTCATGATAATAATAACTTTTTTCGTTATTTTTTTTGTATTTTAAATCAATTTTAAATTTATAGTACTCTTTTAATTTGTCAACGGACTTTTGTATAGTTTATGTTTTCTTGAAATAAAACCTTGTAACTAGAAGATTCTTCTTTTCAATCCAGGATAGACCTCAATAAAGGTCTTTCTCACTTTCTTTTTTCTTTTTTTTTGATAAAAAAAAAGAATTTTTTAGCTGATTTCAAAACTAACAAATAACAAATACATAGATTATTTCACTACATAAAAAAATCGAATATTTTGGATCCAAAATTCAACACGGCATCGAAAGTATTTTTTCTTTAAATAGATAGTTTTTTATCCAAAATAAACAAATTGGTAGAATTTTTACGGTTAAGTATTGAACCGGATATAGCATATAAAAAAATCCGGATCTCTATTGAAACTTTTTTCAAAAACAAAAAAAATTCTTTCCACATATATATAATATTCAAGTAAAACTAAAATATAGTTTTAAATTTAAAGGGCTTTTTATTTATTTTCAACGGGGGAATATAGAGAATATAGCAACTTCAAGAAATAATGCTTCCGGAAGTTAAAGTTGAACCACTTTCTATTTGTCTTTTTTTACAAAATAGATAGAAAAAACTTTTCTGAGTTTTTTTATTGTATTGTGACAAAATATATATATATAAATATATTAAAGGGTTGATGGGGAAAAAAATCCCCATCTTATATCTTATAAATAACAAAAATAGACTCAAAAAAAGGGTGATGAAATATTCTCTATATATAGTTTTTCAAACAAAAAGTACTATTTTATGGTCGGCTTAAGAGTTGTTATTTTCCATATCATAAACAAAAAGTCCCAATTTTATATAGTTCGAAATATTTAGTAAATCCAAACTTATTTAAAATTTAAATCGTTTCTTTTCGATATTTTTGATTCTAAATAAAAAAGGAAATTATTCCGAATTTGGTATACCTTTTTTCTTTGAGTCACGTGGATTTGGATTATTCTAAGGTTTGATTACTTATTTTTCTTACAAAAAAACTTTTGGAATTCCCAGTAGCAAGAGATTTTGCTAAAGAAAAGGCTTTTAACGCTGCCCAATGCCCCTTTTTTTTCCAAAGATTTTTTCGAATACGCTTTTTGTAAATCGAAGTACGTTTTTTTGGAACTGCCATTTCAATTTTAATTGATTATTCAGTGTTAGATTTGGATGTGAAAGACATCTAGTGTTCAAACGAATCTTTGTTTTCTATTAATTATCTATGTATTTAGATTCTAGACGATACCCTCTATTATTCAATTTTTGAAAATGGAAAAACATAATATAACTATAAACTAGAAATATTTTTTCTATATTTTGCTTCTATTTCTTTTTGCTGTGTTACATTTAATTTCCATGTATGTAGCAAATCACATTGAAAACTTTAATAACCCAACCTTTAAATTAGATTTAAATTGAAAAACTTAAATTCATTTTTGAAAATATATCGAATTTTTAATTTTCAAATTGAAATGATCTTCAATAAATGAATTTGTTTAAAAGATCCAAGATTTTAGGCATTTTTTTATTCTATGTTATAGAAACTAGAAAGTAAAGTTAAAGTAACCGATATAAAAAATCGATAACTAAAAAAATAGAAGTTTTTCTATGTTTTTGTTTGGAATAGAAGACAATCAAATCATTTTGCATAAAATAAGTTATTAATTGTGAATAACCTACAAAATAAATTAATAAAAATATTTCATTTTTTTTATCATTATTGACTTTATTAGATCTTTTAATCGATTTTAAGATTTTGTTTAGCCTTTCATTCTGAAATTCTGAATATATTTTCGAAATAAATTAAATCGAAATGAAAGTGGAATTTGTTTTATCTTCCTATGCAATATTTTGCATTTAGTCTTACGTATTCACTTTTAGTAACAAATACATTATTTGAATTTGACCAATTATAATTTCGTGGTTTGAATATTAAAAAAAAACTTCCACATCAATATTAATATTTGATATCGACTTGAAAAAAACAAAAAAAAAATTCTATTTCGATTTAAGTTATTAGATATCTTAATTTTTTTATTGATTTCTTTCAAAAGAGGCAAGAGCCTATGAATCGTAAACAAAAAAATAAATATTAATTAAATAAAAAAAATAAAATATAAAAATTTTCTATTCTATTATGGAACATATATACCAATATGCATGGATCATACCCTTACTTCCACTTCCAGTTCCTTTGTTAATAGGAGCTGGGCTTTTCTTTTTTCCGATAGCAACAAAAAATCTTCGACGGATATGGGCTTTTTCGAGTATTTCGTTGTTAAGTATAGTTATGGTTTTTTCGATGAATCTGTCTATTCAGCAAATAAATAGTAATTTTATTTACCAATATGTCTGGTCTTGGACCATTAATAATGATTTTTCTTTAGAATTTGGCTACTTGCTCGATCCACTTACTTCTATTATGTCAATGTTAATTACTACTGTTGCAATTCTGGTTCTTATTTATAGTGATAATTATATGTCTCATGATCAGGGATATTTACGATTTTTTGCATATATGAGTTTTTTCAATACGTCGATGTTGGGTTTAGTTACTAGTTCAAATTTGATACAAATTTATATTTTTTGGGAATTAGTTGGAATGTGTTCATATCTATTAATAGGTTTTTGGTTCACAAGGCCTATTGCCGCAAATGCTTGTCAAAAAGCGTTTGTGACTAATCGTGTAGGAGATTTTGGTTTATTATTAGGAATTTTAGGTCTTTATTGGATAACAGGTAGTTTCGAATTTCGGGATTTGTTTGAAATATTCAATAACTTAATTAATGCTAATCAGGTCAATTCCTTATTTTGTATTTTATGTGCTTTCTTATTATTTGCTGGTGCAATTGCTAAATCTGCCCAATTTCCCCTTCATGTATGGTTACCCGATGCTATGGAGGGACCTACCCCTATTTCAGCTCTTATACATGCTGCTACCATGGTAGCAGCGGGAATTTTTCTAGTCGCTCGACTGCTTCCTCTTTTCATAGTTATACCTTACATAATGTATGGAATATCTTTTATAGGTATAATAACAGTACTTTTAGGCGCGACTTTGGCTCTTGCTCAAAAAGACATTAAGCGAAGTTTAGCTTATTCTACAATGTCTCAATTGGGTTATATGATGTTAGCTCTAGGTATGGGTTCTTATCGAGCGGCTTTATTTCATTTGATTACTCATGCTTATTCAAAAGCATTATTGTTTTTAGGGTCCGGATCTCTTATTCATTCAATGGAAACTATTGTTGGATATTCTCCGGATAAAAGTCAGAATATGGTTCTTATGGGGGGGTTAACAAAACATGTGCCAATTACAAAAAATGCTTTTTTAATAGGTACACTTTCTCTTTGTGGTATTCCACCGCTTGCTTGTTTTTGGTCCAAAGATGAAATTCTTAATGATAGTTGGATCTATTCGCCAATTTTTGCAATAATAGCTTATTTCACAGCTGGATTAACCGCATTTTATATGTTTCGAATCTATTTACTTACGTTTGAAGGCCATTTAAACCTTTTTTTTAAAAATTACAGTGGAAAAAAAAGTAGTTCGTTTTATTCAATATCTTTATGGGGTAAAAAAGAATTAAAAAGGATTAATCCAAAATTTCCTTTATTAACCTTATTAACACTGAATAATAAAGAAAAGACTCATTTCTTTTCGAAAAAACCATATCAAATTGATAGAAATTTCCGAAAAATGATGCGACCTTTTCTTACTATTACTGATTTTGCCAATAAGAATATTTCTTTATATCCTCATGAATCGGACAATACTATGTTATTTCCTCTGATTGTATTGATTCTGTTTACTTTTTTTATTGGATTCATAGGAATTCCATTTAATAAAGAAGAAATGGATTTGGATATATTAACTAAATGGTTAAATCCATCTATAAATCTTTTACATTCAAATTCGAATGATTCCGTAGATTGGTATGATTTTGTGATAAATGCAACTTTTTCGGTGAGTATAGCCTATTTAGGAATATTTATAGCCTTCTTTTTGTATAAACCCATTTATTCATCGTTAAAAAGTTTTGACTTAATCAATTCATTTGATAAAAAAGGTCAAAAGAGAGTTTTTGGGGACAAAATATTAAATATAATATATAATTGGTCTGCTAACCGCGGTTATATAGATGCTTTTTATGAAATATTCTTAATTAAGGGTGTAAGAGCTTTAGCTGAACTAATTTCTTCTTTTGATAGACGAATAATTGATGGGATTCCGAATGGTTTTGGTGTTACAAGTTTTTTTGTAGGGGAGGGTATCAAGTATGTAGGAGGGGGTCGAATCTCCTCGTATCTTTTTTGGTATTTATTCTATGTATCCATTTTTTTATTAATTTACTATTTTGTTTTCTAAGCATAATCTTGTTTTTTTATCGAGTACATCTATATAAAAAATGTCTTTGTCTAGAACCGTAATTCTATTATTTAATTCATTGCTTAAACTGTTTCTTTTTTGTTCATTTGTAGAAATCCAATTATTGGATAGTTCATCATCATATAAGAATTTTTCTGTTGTATCCAAAGAAATCTTTCTTTGTATCATTTCCCAGAAAATTGATAAACTGGGTGGATATGTAAAAGAAATTCTTTGTTTTCCATCATTTTGACATGTATAAAAAAAATATTGTGACATTTCATTTCTTACCGCATTTTCAAATCGATTGTTTTTTATATATCGCGTTGGACGATTCCAACGTTTATAGTCGAAAAGAAGAAAAAGAAGGGATTTTTCAAACCAGAAGAAGTTTTTCTTTTCTTCTTTAAGTATTTCTAACGAAGTTGGGCTATTTTTATAGCATGCTTCTTTTAAGTGCAAGTGGAATTCATCCTTTGTTTTGTCCTTTCCATTCACTCGGATCTTTTCCATTTCATCGATTTGGATTTTGTCCGGATCCTCCTTTTCTTCCGAAAAAAGGGAAGGAGAAGGATCTTCTTCGGTGAATCCCTCTTCTTCCTGTTCTGT